CTTGGTCCAATTATTGTGCTTAGAAGATTTTGATTTTTTTTGAAATACGGGACTATATGAATCAGGGAAAAACTCCATGAAAGGAACATTAATGATTCATATAAATCACTTAGTGGAAAATGTCCCGAATAAACCCAACGAGTAACTAATAATCCTGTTATACAGGAAAAAGTCATTATCATCCCCTTTTCGGATGAATCATATAGTTTTACGATTTCATCGACTAAAAAAGTTATGAAATGAATTGTAATTACAATTGAAACAATCGAAAAAGAAATATGAGTTAATATATGCTCTAAAGTTGAAAATATCATAATTTTTTTTAAGGAGTCCCATAATTATAAAAAGGAAATCGGAAATTGAATTCATTATAGGATCTATTTACTTTTTTTAGGAGATGACATGCCGCCACTCGGACTCGAACCGAGATGCTCTAGCACTGCTTCCTAAGAGCAGCGTGTCTACCAATTTCACCATAGCGGCTTGTCTTGAATTCATAATACCCTATGAATAAGCAATCGTCTAGATTTAAGAATTAAATTGTTGCAATATTTTTTAGGAAAGATTCAAATTGATGAATAAAAATTCGTTCAAATAGGTATTTGAAGGTTCATTATTTGAATTTAGGGTCTTAGTTTTAGTGTGTATTTTAGACTCTCCTCGACTTGAACTCTTGGAAAACTAGATAGTCCAACTATGAATTAAGGGATAGAACCCCCCCCCAAAAAAAAATTTTGTTTTGTTTTAATGAACTGTTTTTGATTTATTTGATTTCAAACATCGAAACCAAAAAATCCATTTTATCAATGAACAAAAAAATTTTGGATCCGTAAAAATTGACACATATTTATCCACAAAAATTTGTTAAGTGTTTTTGAGTGGATTGATGGCAATAAATATATGGGAGTCCATATAGGAATTCATAGAAAATACAAAAAGAAGAAAGTTGCACAAAAAGGTTTAGAATTTTAATCAATTAGTTTCAATGATTTTGATTTTTTACTCGCCTTTCTATAGAGAAAACGTGGATCTAGAGAAAAAAGAAAACCTTATATTATTGCTTATATTATTGTAAGAAACAGGCTGATGGGGAAAATAATACTCCCCACCTTGTAAATGAGAAAATATACTAAAAAGACAATTACGTATCTTATGTTTTTTTGTCAAAAAAAAGGATTCTTTTTTTTTTTTTTTTGAATTCAGTACGGTAAAGAGAAAAATCCTTATTCTAATTCTAAGAGCGAAACAAATTCCATTTCCTATTGATTAACTCAACAGGGAATGGAAAGCGGGAATTTTATTTTCGAAACGAAATGAGTCAATTTTTGAGTCAAGCCGATTCAGATTATTGTAACATGTTATGTTTTATTACTTATTTTATTTGTTTTTGTTTGTTGCACAAAAAAACTTTTGGAATTCCCGGTAGAAATAGATTTCCCTAAGGAAAACGCTTTTAACGCTGCCCAATACCCCTTCCTTTTCCAAAAATTTTTACGAATACGCTTTTTTGATGCAGAAGTACGTTTTTTTGGAACTGCCATTTAAATAAAAATTAAGAGATTACTCATTGGTATAGCTGGATGTGAAAGACATCTATTGTTCAAAAGAAATTTGCGCTTTGCCAATTCATTATGTATTTCTTTTCTAGATAATATTTTTGATTCTAAAATCAAAAAGAATACATAAGATGCGTGAAAGATATGGGAAAATCGCATAAACTATTTTTATTACTAAAAAAAAAGAATATTCTTTTTTTTTTAGTAACTTGTCAAATTCGCGAAAAATATGCCTAATTTAACTTGAATTTGAAAGTTCGAAGGAGACTAGTAATTAATCTGCTTTTTTCATATGATTTGACCAATTGTAACTTCTTGATTTGAATATTTGAAGTATTTAGCAGAAACTTCTAAAGAATAAGTATAAAAAGAAATAAAAATTCCAAAATTCTATTTCTATTTAAGTTATTAAGTTAGTGCATATCTTTATTTTTTTATTGACTCCTTTCAAAAAGAGGTAAGATCCGGTGAATCGGAAACAATTAATATTAATTAAGAATTAAAAAACTTTTTTTATGGAACAGACATATCAATATGCGTGGATCATACCTTTCCTTCCACTTCCAGTTCCTATGTTAATAGGAGTGGGACTTCTTCTTTTTCCGACAGCAACAAAAAATCTCCGTCGTATGTGGGCTTTTTCGAGTATTTTATTGTTAAGTATAGTCATGATTTTTTCAACTAATCTGTCTATTCAGCAAATAAAAAGCAGTTCTATCTATCAATATGTATGGTCTTGGACCCTCGATAATGATTTTTCTTTAGAATTCGGCTACTTGATCGATCCACTTACTTCTATTATGTCAATGTTAATCACTACTGTTGGAATTATGGTTCTTATTTATAGTGATAATTATATGGCTCACGATCAAGGATACTTGAGATTTTTTGCTTATATGAGTTTTTTCAGTACTTCGATGTTGGGATTAGTTACTAGTTCGAAT